TCATACTTAGATCGAGATATTCTATTGGACATAGAATGCCAATCTTTAAAATGTAAAAAAAAGGAGTAATCGGCTGTGACACGTTCACTAAAAAAAAATCCTTTTGTAGCTAATCATTTATCGAGAAAAATGGAAAAACTCAACATGAGGGAGGAGAAAGAAATAATAGTAACTTGGTCTCGGGCATCTACCATTATACCCAAAATGATTGGCCATACAATCGCTGTTCATAATGGAAAAGAACATTTACCTATTTATATAACAGATCGTATGGTAGGTCACAAATTGGGAGAATTCGCGCCTACTCTGACTTTCGCGAGACATGCGAGAAACGATAATAAATCTCGTCGTTAATTAATTTGGAAAAAAAGATCATTCATTGGCGGGGGAGAAACCTTATGATAAAGAACTCAAATTCGGGTAGAGAAGTAAAAGTTTTAGCTAAACATATATCTATGTCTGTTTTCAAAGCGCGAAGAGTAATTGATCAGATTCGCGGGCGTTCTTATGAGGAAACACTTATGATACTGGAACTCATGCCTTATCGAGCATCTTATCCCATTTTAAAATTGGTTTATTCTGCAGCAGCAAATGCTAATCATAATATGGGTTTGAACGAAGCTGATTCATTCATTAGTAAAGCCGAAGTCAATGGGGGCCCCTTTGTGAAAAAGTTAAGACCCAGGGCTAGAGGACGTAGTTATCCGATAAAAAGACCCACTTGTCATATAACAATTGTATTAAAAGATAAATCTAAAATTTAGATGAATCTTTAGAAAAAAAATGGATGAAAAGATAATATAATAAAAAAATATGGGACAAAAAATAAATCCACTTGGTTTCAGACTCGGTACAACCCAAAATCATCATTCCTTTTGGTTCGCACAACCAAAAAATTTTTATGTAGGTCTACAAGAAGATGAGAAAATACGGAATTGTATCAAGAACTATGTACAAAAAAATAAGAGAATATCCCCAGGTTTCGAAGGAATTGGAATTGCACGAATAGAAATTCAAAAAAGAATCGATTTGATCCAGGTCATAATCTATATTGGGTTTCCAAATTTATTAATAGAGGGCCGAACGCGAGGGATCGAAGAATTACAGATGAATGTACAAAAAGAGTTTCATTCTGTGAACCGAAGACTCAATATTGCTATCACAAGAATTGAAAGACCTTATGGACACCCTAATATTCTTGCAGAATATATGGCTTCACAATTAAGAAATAGAGTTTCGTTTCGAAAGGCAATGAAAAGAGCTATTGAATTAACTGAACAAACAGATACAAAGGGAATTCAAATACAAATTGCAGGGCGTATCGACGGAAAAGAAATTGCACGTGTCGAATGGATCAGAGAAGGTAGGGTTCCTCTACAAACAATTCGTGCTAAAATTGATCATTGTTCCTATACAATTCGAACTATCCATGGAGTATTAGGCCTAAAAATTTGGATATTTGTGAACGAGGAATAATAGACCTTTTTTTATCTTGACATTCTGTCCAGTGATAGAACAAAAAATGAGAAACTATTTCTGTTTTTTTTCCTTTTTCCGTTAAATCAAACAAAAATAAACAATTCTAATTCTATAAGGTTGAATAAAAAATAGATTAATCTTACTTTTGATATAATTGCTATGCTTAGTGTGTGACTCGTTAGTTTTTTCTTTAGAGTTTAAAGCTGGGCTTCAAAAAAAAAGACTGACCTCCACTATAAACTTAATAACTATATAAAATAAAATTATAAAATAAACGAAAAACTAATAACCAACTTATTGCTTCGTATTGTCGAGATCCCAAGAAACAGTCACTATATGACTGAATGACTGAATCAATCATATAGTTGTAACAACTGAAATTTTCATAAAAAACAAATCTGATTATGGATTTTGAAGAAAAAAAAAAAAAATAAAGGGATGCGGATAAATGGAAAGGTGATAGAAAGAGAGAACAAAAATATCAATGATAGATGATTCCAATATGTATGGTCTATGAATCACCTCATAAAAGGCAGTGTGATAAAGCATTAATATTGATATATTAATATATATAATAATACAAATTATAAAGTATAATATAAATAATAAAGAGCCCTGGGTTAATAGAAACTGAGGAGATTGACTCGGGAACAAATTTTGTTGGGAGCTCCGTTGCAGAGTTCAGGCCTAACCATTAATAGAGAAGCTATAGGAACGACGAAACCTGTGACTATATAAGATTCAACTATTAAAATATAAATAAAATAGAAAATAAAAATGAATCCTAATGATTCATCGGGCGGGATGGCGGAACGAACCAAGAACAAATTGATTTACTCTGAGAGGTCATGGATTGATCCTACGAATGAAGCAGGAAAGAGTCAATATCCGCCCGCGAAACCCTTATTTATTTATTGTATTACAATACAATATTGTCTTGACTCGATAAGAGTAAAATAAAAAAAATAGGGATTCGTTATAAAAAATAAGCATTATCTTTATCTATAAATATACACATCTAGCCATATATGGAGCTTCCTATGTAATAAATGAAATATCAATAAATCCCATTACTTAGTTTAGTGTACTAATTATTAAATGGATGTGTATCCGTATCGAATCTTTTCATTCGCGAGGAGCTGGATGAGAGGAAACTCTCATGTCCGGTTCTGTAGTAGAGGTGGGATTAAGAAAAAACCATCAACTATAACCCTAAAAGAACTAGATTTCGTAAGCACCATAGAGGAAGAATGAAGGGAATATCTTGTCGGGGCAATCATATTTGTTTCGGCAAATACGCTCTTCAGGCACTTGAACCCGCTTGGATCACAGCTAGACAAATAGAAGCAGGGCGAAGAGCAATGACACGATATGCGCGTCGTGGTGGAAAAATGTGGGTACGTATATTTCCAGACAAACCTGTTACAATAAGACCCACGGAAACACGTATGGGTTCGGGGAAAGGATCTCCCGAATATTGGGTATCCGTTGTTAAACCAGGCCGAATACTTTATGAAATGGGTGGAGTATCAGAAACTGTAGCCAGAGCAGCTATCTCAATAGCTGCGTGCAAAATGCCTATACGAACTCAATTTATTATTTCAGGATAGGGATATAGAACTAAAGATAAACAAAAGGGGTATTGAGGATGAAAAAACAACCGCGGGTTTATTTATTTCTAGACAAACACTATTTCTTTTTTTCCTCATTCTTTGCATTGAAATAACAGATTCAAATAAAAATGATATGATTCAACCTCAGACCCTTTTGAATGTAGCAGATAACAGCGGAGCTCGAGAATTGATGTGTATTCGAATCATAGGAGCCGGTAATCATCGATATGCTCATATTGGTGACGTTATTGTTGCTGTAATCAAAGAAGCAGTGCCCAATATGCCTCTAGAAAGATCAGAAGTAATTAGAGCTGTAATTGTACGTACATGTAAAGAACTCAAACGTGACAACGGTATGATAATACGATATGATGACAATGCTGCGGTTGTCATTGATCAAGAAGGAAATCCAAAAGGAACTCGAGTTTTTGGCGCGATTGCTCGGGAATTGAGACAGTTGAATTTTACTAAAATAGTTTCATTAGCTCCTGAAGTATTATAAATACTAGTAGATGAAACTATGATATAGTTATAGTAGGATATCTGAAATGGATTAAATTAGTAGATTGTGTTTCACGCATATACTTTAAATAATTAATAATTGAAATTGAATAATTCAAAATAAAAAAACATGTTGATTATATCAAAATTAAGAAGCACCAATAATTAGAATTCGTCATGGGCAGAGACGCTATTGCTGATATAATAACTTCTATAAGAAATGCTGACATGAGTAAAAATGGAACGGTTCGAATAGCATCCACTAATATCACCGAAAACATTGTTAAAATACTCCTACGAGAAGGTTTTATTGAAAACGTTCGGAAACATCAGGAAAGTAACAAAGATTTCTTGGTTTCAACCTTGCGCCATAGAAGGACTAGGAAAGGAATATATAGAACTATTTTAAAACGTATCAGTCGACCTGGTCTACGAATCTATTCCAACTATCAAAAAATTCCTAAGATTTTAGGTGGAATGGGAATTGTAATTCTTTCCACTTCTCGAGGCATAATGACAGATCGAGAAGCTAGACTAGAAAAAATTGGAGGAGAAATTTTGTGCTATATATGGTAATCTTCCTCCGGTATCCTAATTTGATCTCTAACTTCCAATTTGTGAAATAGAGAGGAAAAGTAAGTTATATAACTCTTCCTCCATTAGTTGATGATATTTCAAGGGGTTACCTGGATGAAAGAACAAAAATGGATTCATGAAGGTTTAATTACTGAATCACTTCCCAACGTCCCGGGTCCATTTAGATAATGAAGATCTAATTCTAGGTTATATTTCAGGGAGGATCCGACGCAGTTTGATACGGATACTGCCGGGAGATAGAGTCAAAATAAAAATAAGTCGGTATGATTCAACTAGAGGACGTATAATTTATAGACTCCGCAACAAAGATTCGAGCGATTAGATGATTTTTGAAAACATTCCTTTGGCGAGAGATACAACTCGAAGCTAAAAAATGAAATACAAGAGACTTATTTTCTTCCAAAGAATAGATTCCAAATTGAGGTAAGGAGTGAGAAATATGAAAATAAGAGCTTCCGTTCGTAAAATTTGTGAAAAATGTCGACTGATCCGTAGGCGCGGACGAATTAGAGTGATTTGTTCCAATCCGAGACATAAACAGAGACAAGGATAATCTTTCTTTTATCAAATTTCTCAAAGAAGGGCCATGTAAAAATAAAGGATCTGTTTTAACATGAAATGGATATTTCCGTATCTTTCTGTATATTTCTGATTCATATTTATGAGATGAAAAAATATGGCAAAACCTATACCAAAAATTGGTTCGCGTAGGAATGGACGTATTGGTTCACGTAAGAATGGACGTAGAATACCAAAAGGGGTTATTCATGTTCAAGCGAGTTTCAACAATACTATTGTAACTGTTACAGA